CACCATAGCGGCTTGTTCGAATTCATAATAGCCTATTCATAGTCAATCGTCGAGATTTAAGGAGTCAACTCAATGAAATATTTTTAATAAAGATTAAAACGAATGAATAAAACTTTATTCAAATAGGAATTTGAAGGTTCATTATTTTGGGGTATCGAACTCTTGAAACTACAAAGTTCGACCCCCTAGTTATTAGTTATTGATTAATTCAGATAAATAAGAAGTCAGAAAGTTACATAAAAAATTTTCAAAATAAAAGAATAAATTAGTTCCAACGATGTATTAATTTTAACTAAATATCTTTTAGTTACCCTTCTTTTTTATTTTTTATATATTTCTATTTATATATATATAGAAAAACTTCGATTATTGTAATTGTGACAAATAGGTTGATGGGGAAAAAAGACTCCCCACCTCCCCCCCAAAACAAGAAAATATACTAAAAACTAAAACAGGGCTCCAGCCTTGTATCTTGTCTTTATTCTTTTTTCAAGAGTTTTTTAGAATTTACTAACCACCCCCTAAAACGAAGAATTCTTATTATATATTATATATCCTATCAGCGAAGCGATTTATAGTTAATATCGATTAGCCACAAACCAACAGGTTTGTTAATTTCCTATTACGAATTAAATGGGCCTTTTTTTTGATTCAGATTATTCCAATGTTTTCTTTTATGACTTATTTGTTTGTCGCACAAAAAAACTTTTTGAGTTTCCGGTAGAAAGAGATTTCCCTAATGACAACGCTTTTAAGGCTGCCCAGTATCCTTTCCCTTTCCAAATATTTTTACGAATACGCTTTTTTGATATAGAAGTACGTTTTTTTGGAACTGCCATTTAAAAATTAAGAGGTTACTCGTTGTTATAGTTGGATGTGAAAGACATCTATTGGTCAAAAAGAATCTATTCATTATCTAATTATTCTCTTGATAATATTATATTATCTTCAGAAAAAAAATATATATATAAAATATATGCGAAAATCATACAAAATCTTACTATAAAAATAGCATTTAATTTTTTTTCAACAAAAAGTTTTTCTATATACTTTTCTATATACATAGAATACATAGAATATTCGTAAGAAAGACTCGTTTTATTGATTCGTATCTTTATCTTTATTTGTTGTTCTTTATGATTCAACATCTATTTCTATAGAATCCGCTGTTGTACTATAGAAATTGGATTTGGTGAGACAAATAATCTAAAAAAAAACCTTCCTCTTTGAGCTCTATCCATTTTTTTTCTACATGTCATTTATACAGAATAAAAAACACCGAGGGATTTAAGAACCCATTACCTTATGAAAACTTTAATTTTTTCTATTAATTGGTCAAACTTGAGGAAAGAATACTCCCAAATTCCATTTTTAAATTAGAATCAAACTAATCATTAAAGTAATTAATCTGTTAAAAGATACACGGTTTGGTAAAAGAAATCTTAGTGATTTTTTTTATTAATTTGATTTTACCCCCTTTTGATAAATAGAAAAATAAATCTTATATAACTTATATAAAATGTTAGATATTATAGCGTTTCCTAGAAATGTTTTTTATTGAAATGGAAAATAATCAATAAGTTTCATAATGAAACTAGTTAATGATTTGGAACAAACTAACTAAAAAGCGAGATTAGTACAAATTTTTTAACTTAGTGAATCCTATGATTCATATCGATTCATACCAGAATCATCCTTACTTTATGAATATAAAGTCATCTAATAATAATGAAAATTTAAATTTTCGTTATTTTAAGAAAATCTTAGTTAATATCGCTTTTATGAGCAAGTTGGTCATATCATTTGCCCAATTGTAACTTCTTTATTTTAATATTTGAAGTATTTTGGAAATACTCAGAATAAGTAAGAATATATAAAATCTGAAAATTATCTTTAAGCTTTAAGTTAGTACATCTCTTGATTTTTTTTATTGACCCCTTTTGTTTTGAAATTGAAAGGGGGTAGGATCCGGTAAAACGGAAACAATTAATTAAGAATAAAAAACCTTTTTTATGGAACAGACATATCAATATGCGTGGATAATACTTTTCCTTCCACTTTCAGTTCCTGTGTTAATAGGAGCGGGACTTCTTCTTTTTCCGTCGGCAACAAAAAGTCTTCGCCGTATGTGGGCTTTTCAAAGTGTTTTTTTGTTAAGTATAGTCATGATTTTTTCGATCAATCTGTCTATTCAGCAAATAAATGGCAGTTCTATCTATCAATATGTATGGTCTTGGATCATCAATAATGATTTTTCTTTAGAATTAGGTTACTTGATAGACCCACTTACTTCTATTATGTCAATATTAATCACTACTATTGGAATTATGGTTCTTATTTATAGTGATAATTATATGTCTTATGATCAAGGATATTTGAGATTTTTCGCTTATATGAGTTTTTTCAGTACTTCTATGTTAGGATTAGTTACTAGTTCTAATTTGATACAAATTTATATTTTTTGGGAATTGGTCGGAATGTGTTCATATCTATTAATAGGGTTTTGGTTCACACGGCCCGCTGCGGCAAATGCTTGCCAAAAGGCATTTGTAACTAACCGTGTTGGGGATTTTGGTTTATTATTAGGAATTTTAGGTTTTTATTGGATAACAGGGAGTTTCGAATTTCGAGATTTATTCAAAATATTCAATAACTTGATTTTTAATAATCATAATGAAATCAATTTTTTATTTGTTACTTTGTGTGCCGTTCTATTATTGGCCGGTGCGGTTGCTAAATCTGCACAATTTCCCCTTCATGTATGGTTACCAGATGCCATGGAGGGACCTACTCCTATTTCGGCTCTTATACATGCTGCTACTATGGTAGCCGCGGGCATTTTTCTTGTAGCTCGGCTTTTTCCTCTTTTCATAGTCATCCCTCACATAATGAATTTCATCTCTTTGGTAGGAGTAATAACAATATTATTCGGAGCTACTTTTGCCCTTGCTCAAAAAGATATTAAGAGAGGTTTAGCCTATTCCACAATGTCTCAATTGGGTTATATGATGTTAGCTCTAGGTATGGGGTCTTATCGAAGTGCTTTATTTCATTTGATTACTCATGCTTATTCGAAAGCATTATTGTTTTTAGGATCTGGATCCGTTATTCATTCAATGGAAACTCTTGTTGGATATTCTCCAAATAAAAGTCAGAATATGGTTTTTATGGGGGGTTTAACAAAGCATGTCCCAATTACCAAAATTGCTTTTTTATTAGGTACACTTTCTCTTTGTGGTATTCCGCCTCTTGCTTGTTTTTGGTCCAAAGATGAAATTCTTAACGATACTTGGTTGTATTCACCAATTTTAGCAATAATAGCTTGGTTTACGGCGGGATTAACCGCATTTTATATGTTTCGAATCTATTTACTTACTTTTGAAGGACATTTAAACGTTCATTTTCAAAATTACAGTGGCAAAAAAAATACCCCCTTCTGTTCAATATCTCTATGGGGTAAAGAAGATTCGAAAATAATTAACAAAAGGTTTCGTTTATTAACGTTATTAACAATGAAAAATCATGAGATTGCTTCTTTTTTTTCAAAAAAAACGTATCGAATTGATCAGAATGCAAGAAACATCACACAACCTTTTATTACTATTACCCGTTTTGTAAATAAGAATTTTTTTTCGTATCCTTATGAATCAGATAATACTATGTTATTTCCTATACTTGTATTGGTTCTATTTACGTTGTTTGTTGGATCCCTAGGAATTCCTTTCAATCAAGAAGGAGCATATTTGGACATATTATCAAAATGGTTAACTCCAGCTATAAACCTTTTACATAAAAATTTGAATAATTCAATAGATTGGTATGAATTTTTGAAAGATGCTCTTTCTTCAGTTAGTATAGCTCTTTTTGGAATATTTATAGCCTTCTTTTTATATAAACCCGTTTATTCATCTTTTCAAAATTGGGATTTAATTAACTATTTTGTTAAAACCGGCCCTAAAAGAATTCTTTTGGACAAAATAATAAATGGTATATATGATTGGTCATATAATCGTGGTTACATAGATGCTTTTTATGCAAGATTCTTTATTGGGGGAATAAGGGGATTGGCTAAGTTAACTTCTTTTTTTGATAGACGAGTAATTGATGGAATTACTAATGGAGTTGGTGTTTTGAGTTTCTTTGTAGGCGAAGGTATCAAATCTATAGGTGGCGGGCGCATCTCTTCTTATCTTTTCTTGTATTTCTTTTTTGTATCAATTTTTTTATTAATTTACTACTTTTTTGATTTATATCTTTATATCTATAATTCGTGAGCTGCGCCCGACAGGAATTCCAACTCGGTAATAAGTTTGTATGACCATCGAGGGACTTTTTTACTGATTTCTTTTATTACAAATTTTTGTTTTGTTTTTTGACCATTAGGGCTAGTTAGAATTGTATTCAATAAAAATTTGTAAAATTTGGCTCTTTTTTCTGAACCAATCCCTCCTTGTTCTTTTTCTGAAAATAAAGAGAGGCCCTTCCAATTTAAACTCGATCCCGATTCTCTATCAAATTTACTGATTAAAGTAAATAAATGACGATTTTCCGTTGAAAAAGTTTTTTTATCAAATCGGTCTATTTTCTGTTCAAACTCTTGGTAATCAGTATCAGGAAGAAGGATACTATGAATCTTATTAATTTCCATTGTCTCTATGAAATTTTCTAACGAAATTTTGTTTTTGATTGTTCCCCGATATAACCCATTCAAAATGGGATCATACATTTTAGGCAAGTAATCTTTTCTAGTCTTTTCATTACACAATCTAGTACTTTTTTCGAGTATATCTAGAGAAAAAAATCCCGTATCTAGAGCCTCAATTCTATTTAAAAACTCGTTGTTTAAGTTGTTATTTTTGTGTTGGTTAGTATAAACCCAATGATTGTACAGTTCATCCGAAGAGAGTTTTTCTAGTGTGGGCAGGGACATCCTTCTTTGTATCATTTCTCCAAAAGTTGACAAGCTAGGCGGATACGTAAAAGAGATTCTTTCTTTTCCA